AATGCAACCCTACGGTTCCATATTTAGTAATTCCCGAACTCTTTCTTCTGTATTGAGGATCATCGAAATAAGCAAGAATACTATTTCTACGAAAAATACCATTTATATCATTTATAGGTATTTCAATCGAAATACCGGGACGGTGCATCCGCTCTTTCTCCTGTTCTTGAATCGATTGGAATGGAATGATGAATCGATTTCTTCGCCTCTTTGTCAATAAAAAATTATCGTGGCGAATTGTAGGAAATATGAGATTGCAATGACTCGTATATATGATTCGATTCAATTCCAAATAATCAGGAATACCTCTTTCTTTTTTATCAGAAAGATTTAAACCAAAAGTTTTGTGTTTCACTTGATCATTATTTAATGAAAGGCTAGAAAAATATCGTCCTTCAGCCAAAAGAGAATGAACGTTCGTTTGATCTTGATCCTTGTGGAGTGAGGGGGGGGCTGCACTGAATCTGCACGAACCTCCTGATAATATCCACAAATGACTTGTTTTTGGTAAAAGATGTACATTACTATATGTAAATTCTGGCGCATGGTATACATCGGTACTCCAGTGCATTTCTCCCTCTGAGTCAGAATAAATATGTTTTCGAACCCTCTCTTTAAAATTAAAAGTGTATGCTCTCGCGCGAATCTCAGCAATCACTTGCTCTGATTCTACGTATTGGTCATTTTGCACTAAAATCAAACTTTTGGGTGGAATAGTCACATTATGTATAATATTTTCACTTTCAATAGTTACATACAAGTCTATATAACATAGAAAAGCAGGGTGCCCATGACGTGTACGTGTGGGATGAACCAAATACTCATTGAATTTTATTTTTCCATTAGAAGGGGCTCGCACATGTTCTGCAGTACCCCCTGTGAATACCCCACCGGTATGAAAAGTTCTTAATGTTAATTGAGTACCCGGTTCTCCAATAGATTGACCCGCAATAATGCCGACAGCTTCCCCTAATTCAACCAGGTCGCCGTGAGTAGGGCTCCGGCCATAACATAATCGGCAGATCCAAGATGTACTCTTACAAGTAAAGGGGGTTCGAATAGGTATTGGTTGTATTTGAAAGGTTATGAATCGATTGACAAGCCCAATTCCAATATCTTGATTTCGAGTGGCAACGCATCTCGGTCCTATATATATATCGTCTGCTAATACACGGCCAATCAATGTTTGGATAAAAATCCTTTCCGGCATCATCCCATTTCGAGGACTCACAGAAATGCCTCGGGTGGTGCCACAATCTATTCTACGTACAACAATGTGTTGAACTACTTCAACAAGTCTGCGTGTAAGATATCCAGCATCCGACGTTCGTACAGCAGTATCCACAACGCCTTTGCGGGCTCCATAACAAGAAATGATATATTCTGTTAAAGATAGCCCTTCACGTAAATTGCTTTGAATAGGTAAATCAATCATTTGTCCTTGTGGATCTGACATTAACCCTCTCATACCTACTAATTGGTGTACTTGAGATGCATTTCCTCTAGCTCCCGAAAACGACATCATATGGACTGGGTTAAAGGGGTCCGTCATCCTAAAATTAGGATTCATTTCTTGTCGCAAATATTCACTTGTAGCATACCATATCTCAATAGAGAGGCGTAATTTTTCTACCGCGTGTACATTACCATAATGATGGTGTTTTTCCAAAATCAAACTTTGTTGTTCGGCATCTTGTACTAGCCACCCCTTAGAAGGTATTGTTAAAAGATCATCAATTCCTAATGAAATAGATGTAGCAGTGGCTTGTCGGAATCCCAGAGTCTTTACTTGATCCAAGATGTGTGATGTATATGCCATTCCGAAGTGATCTATTAATCGACTAATAAGTCGTTTAATAGCGGTTCCATCGATCACTTTATTGTGAAAAACCAGACTGGCCCGTTCTGCCATAAGTACCTCCCTATTCCGCTGAGTGGAGTTCGACAATGGGTTTGAGTCAGTGAGTGGAAAACTTGCTTTTCTCGATCTTGATTCGCATAGAAATTCAGGAACTGTGGTCCTAGCTGAACTGGAGAAATAAAAAATCACACGGGTGTCATAGAATTACTTAGCTTAGATACGATATGATTAGTTACCATACGAGTAGGCTCGGCAAAACCCTTGGATAGCTTCTTCGATTTCTCGATAAAGAGAAATATGACCAACTGTGGTTCGAACATATATACAAAGAACTTCTTTTTTTATACTTCTTACTATTACATAGTGCCCATAAATCTCATGAGAGGTACCCAAAGATTCATAGTGAACTTCAATGGGAGTTTCTCTTGAAGTAATAACACGTTGATCTAGTTGCCATCGGAGCCACAAGGGACTATCTAAATCTATTCTTTTCTGGCGATAAGCTCCAATTGCATCATAGGAATTACAAAAAAAAGGTTCGTTCGTATATTTATAATTATTATCGGCAATCTTTTCATTTTTTGAATTTGTGCGATTACATGGATTATACCTCTTTGCACAAATACCTCGGCGATTCCC